GAATCTAGAATAGTTCGCAAATCCAAATCGGCTAATTGTTCTCGGATAGCACTTGCTCCAGTAGATATTTCTCGATTTCGAAAGGTGTCGAAGCCTTGGGTAGTAAAAAAAAGTGGGATGCTATATTTCCAAGATTGGATTTCATATTCGAATAAACCTCGTAATCGTAAAAAAGTAGGTTTTTTAGCTATGGGCCTAGCAAAAGAAAAATTGGGATAGGATCCTATACTATAAGATCTCCCCCCTTCAAAGCCGGACGTGAAAGTTTTCTCTCATCCGGCTCAAGTAGTTACAGCAAAGAAAAGAGTTCTCGCTTTCAAATTTTAGAAATTCTGTAAAATCTGCAAAGCAAAACAAAAGATCTACTCCTTACTCAAGTTCCCGTGGAAGACCAAGCAACATTTCATTAATTCATTTTTCCTTTTTGTTTTTAGATTTTTTGAATTCTTTATTTTATTCAAATTCAAGTCAAAATGAAATGTGAAATTCTTGAGTAGTCTACCTCCCTTCGAACGATGAATCCCCTTAAAAAAAAGGAAAAAGGCAGTGCTTTGGAATTCATAAGATATAAGATAAAGGATTTACTTGTCTATGTATCGTTCCATTCGATCTTTTAGGTCACGACTTCACCTCGACGGTTATACCACGCTGTCCTTAAAGCCTATATGCGATGGATAGACTCTTGTAACCATGACATATTTACTATTTGCTTGCATGAACATAATTTCTTTCTAAACGACGGAGAGTGGTTAATTCCACAAACAAAAGAAGTCTTTTTTTACGAGGTACAACTAGAAATTAAAATTGACTTGTTACGAAATCGACCATGGATCAATTCCCTTTTTATTTGGGAGTATTGAATACACCCAAAATTCTGAGCTTCATGTTACTCCTACCAAGAGACATGTCAGAGCCGGGGCATCCCAATTCGATGGAATGGGATAACAGTTTCTCATTTCGAATCTGTAAAATCAAAATTTCGATCAAATCACACATCGCAGTATACTAGGCCCTCTAATTCTTTAAGAGGTTTATCTAAAAAATTCGCAATATAACTAGGAAGACGCTTCAAATACCACACGTGAGTTACTGGGCACGCCAATTTTATATAGCCCATTTGATATCTTCGTATTCGAGAATCAACAAATTCGACTCCGCATTGTTCACAAAATTTAGTTTCTTCTTTTTCAGCTCCGATTACTCGATAATTTCCACAAGCACAAATTCCGCTTTTTATAGGCCCAAAAATTCTTTCACAAAATAACCCATCTTTTTCCGGTTTATTGGTTTTGTAATGAAAAGTGTAGGGTTTTGTGACCTCTCCGACTATCTCTCCATTCGGTAGGATTTTTGTGGCCCAAGCACTTATTTGTTGGGGAGAAACTAATCCAATTCGGAGTTGTTGGTGTTTATACTGATCTATCATAGAAGAAAAATTTGAATTCATTCCGATTAAGCTTCCGCCCTATTAATCTGCAAATTCTTCTCAGATACAAGGAAATGATTCAGTTCCAGAGCCAAAGATCGTAGTTCTCGAACGAGCAATCGAAAAGATTCTGGAGCATCCTCGGGGTTAGGTATTGTTCCTCCAACGATCGTAGTACCAAGTACTTCCTGGCGGGCTCTAATATGATCCGATTTATAAGTAAGCATCTCTTGTAAAATATGAGCAACCCCAAACCCTTCGAGAGCCCAAACCTCCATTTCTCCTACCCGCTGTCCTCCCTGCTTGGCCCTTCCTCTAAGGGGTTGTTGTGTAACAAGTGCATAATGTCCACTAGAACGTCCGTGGATTTTATCATCAACTTGATGGATTAATTTCAAGATATAAGGATTTCCGATTATAACAGGTTGTTCAAAGGGATCGCCTGTTCTTCCGTCAAAAATTCTGCTCTTTCCCGGATACTCGGGTTCAAATACCCATGGGTTGGCTGTTTGCTTACTGGCCTCATATAATTCAGAAAACACCAGTTTTCGCGAAGCTTCTTGTTCATATCTCTCGTCAAAAGGTGCTATTCGATAATGTCTGCCTAGCAAACCTCCCGCTAATCCGAGTGAACATTCAAAAATTTGCCCTACATTCATTCGTGAAGGGACTCCTAAGGGGTTAAAGACCATATCAACAGGTCTTCCATCTTGCAAATAGGGCATATCTTGTCTAGGTAAAATTTTGGAAATGATACCTTTATTTCCATGTCTTCCAGCTACTTTATCGCCGACTTTTATTTCTCGTTTCTGTGAAATATATACACGAATCATTTCCGGATTCGAACTAGAACCCCCCCTTTTCTGGATCCATCTAACATCAACAACTCGACCCCTACCGCCTGTAGGTAGTTTTAGACAAGTTTCCTTTGAAGTGGATACCTGAATGCCAAGTATGGCTCGTAATAATCTATCTTCCGGGGCATAGGATGATTCTTTTGCCATTTGAGGCGTTAATTTACCTACCAAAATATCGCCTGTCTCTACCCATGCCCCCAGCATCACAATTCCGTTT